AGCATCTTATCCCATTTTAAAATTGGTTTATTCTGCAGCAGCAAATGCTAGTCATAATATGGGTTTGAACGAAGCTGATTCATTCATTAGTGAAGCCAAAGTTAATAGGAGTACTATTGTCAAAAAATTAAGACCTCGAGCTCGAGGACGTAGTTATCCGATAAAAAGACCCACTTGTCATATAACAATTGTATTAAAGGATAAATCTAAATTATTCTTATCTTAGATCAATCTAAGATTTAGATTCATCATAGTAAAATAAAATATATGGATGGAAAGAAAATAGAATAGGAAAATATGGGACAAAAAATAAATCCACTTGGTTTCAGACTTGGTACAACCCAACGTCATCATTCCTTTTGGTTTGCACAACCAAAAAATTATTCCGTAGGTCTACAGGAAGATGAAAAAATACGGAATTGTATCAAAAACTATGTACAAAAAAATAGGAGAATATCCTCAGGTTTCGAAGGAATCGCACGTATAGGAATTCAAAAAAGAATCGATTTGATCCAGGTCATAATCCATATTGGATTTCCAAATCGATTAATAGAGGGCCAAACGCGAGGAATCGAAGAATTACAGATGAATGTACAAAAAGAATTTCATTCTGTGAACCAGAGACTCAACATTGCTATCACAAGAGTTGAAAAACCTTATGGACAACCTAATATTCTTGCAGAATATATAGCTTTACAATTAAAAAATAGAGTTTCATTTCGAAAGGCAATGAAAAAAACTATTGAATTAGCTGAACAAACGGATACAAAAGGAATTCAAGTACAAATTGCAGGACGGATCGACGGAAAAGAAATTGCACGTGTCGAATGGACCAGAGAGGGCAGAGTTCCCCTACAAACAATTCGCGCTAAAATTGATCATTGTTCCTATACAATTCGAACTATCTATGGAGTATTGGGCATAAAAATTTGGATATTTGTGGACGAAGATTAATAGACCCTTATTTGTCTTGTCATTCTGTTCAGTATCAGTAATAGAACAAAAAATCACAAACTGTTTTATTCTTTTTCTTTTTCCGTTAAATCAACCAAAAATAAGCAATTCTAATTCTAAATTCTATAAGGTTGAATAAAAATTCGATTGACCATTTCTTAGAATTGCTATGCTTAGTGTGTGACTCGTTAATTTTTCTTTAGAGTTTCGAGTTGGGATTCAAAAAAAAATAGGCTGACCCCCGCTTGCCCTACTTGAACTTAACTTAATCTTAATACTACTTAATACTAAATAACTATAAAAATAACTATCAAATTAATACTAAATAACTATAAAAATATAATACTAAATAACTATAAAATAACTAGTTATAAAATAACTAAGCTACATATATATATAAAATAACTAAACCACATAACATATATAACTAAATATATATATATATAAATATATAAATTATATATAAATATAACTAAACATATATAACTAAATATATATATATATAAATTGTATATAAATATAAATATAACTAAACATATATAACTAAATATATATATACTAAATATATATATATATAAATTATATATAAATATATAAACAAATTATATATATATATAAATAAATATATAAATAAAATAATATAAATAATATAATAAATAATATAAAAAAAATAAAAAAAATAATATAAATTAATATAAATATAAAATAATATAAAATATATATATAATATAAATTATAAATTAAATAAATTAAAAAATAAATAATAAAAATGAATAACCAACTTCTTGCTTCGTATTGTCGAGATCCCAAGAAACAGTCAGTCACTATATGATATGAGATGAATGGATCAATCATATAGTTGCAGCAACTGAAATCTTTCCCATAAAAAAATCTGATTATGGGTTGTGAAGCAAAAATAAAGGGATGTAGATAAATGGAAGGATGATAGAAAGAGAAAACAAAAATATCAATGATATATGATTCCAATATGTATGGTCTATGAATTACCTGATAAAGGGCAATGTGACAAAGCATCAATACTGAATGAATATAAATATAAATAATAATAAAAAAAAAAATAATAAAATAATAAAGTGATATGAATAATAAAGAGCCTCGGGTTAATAAAAACTAAGGAGATTGACTCGAGAAAGAATTTTATTGGGAGCTCCATTGCAGAGTTCAGGTCTAACCATTAATGGAGAAGCTATGGGAACGACGAAACCTGTGACTGCATAGGATTCTACTGAAAATGAAAACGAATCCGAATAATTCATTGGGTGGGATGGCGGAACGAACTGAGAAAAAATTTCTTTATTCCGAGAAGTCATGGATTGACCTAGGAATAAAACAGCAAAGAGTCAATATTCGCCCGCGAAATTTTTATTTATTGAGATTACATTACAATATTTTGGTATCATTTGATAAGGGTCAAAATAAGGATCAAGAATCGTTATAAAAAGCATTATCCATAATCTATATCCATAAATATGCATTGCATAATATAAAATATGCATAATACATAATATAAATATTCTAGTCTAGC